ACTGGATGACTGGAAAAGGCTCAAAAACGAGGAAATGGGGGTAAGTCCGGTTTATGTTAACGATTCACGAATCAATGTGTGAATCGAAGGTTCATACTCTAAAATTTATCTGATTTTGTCAATTGTTAGAATTTTTTCTCGAGGAAATCATGCATTTTCTAGGATATTATTATTCCGGATCTTATCGAAAACTTACAGCAGCCTGCCAAACAAAAGCTAAGAGAAAAAAAAACAGAGGTATGACTGGCATAACATCTACGATTGGATTCAAAAAAGCATAAGCTTCGGGCAATTTGCCGAAGAAAAAACTACTCGAATAAAGGGGCGAATTAATACAAATACAGATCAAACTAACGATATTAAGCATAACAGACATTTTGTTCTTGGAGATAATTGCATTTTGGTTGCATTTTTGATATCAGGAAAAAGAAAGAAAGTAAATAAGGTAGACAAAAATCCTTCTTTTTCTTTGAATCCATCCAACCAAAAATCCTCCAATTCTCAAAGGAGAATAGAAGAAACGATACTTTCATACAATATCTTAATTGAATTCTATGTAATGATCAATAAATTAAGTTGAATTCTGTATCTATATGTATCAAAATTAGAATACCGGTCTATTCTATTATTCTATAGATATATAAGATCTATATTCTATAGATGTGTAATCTTTCTAGATATTTATTTGGTCTGGAGTTGACAAACAACCAATAACAATATTATTGTTTCTTAGTGTCAATTAGAAATTGAAATGGGGCGTGGCCAAGTGGTAAGGCAACGGGTTTTGGTCCCGCCATTCGGAGGTTCGAATCCTTCCGTCCCAGCACGGATACATTTCTCCATTATTCCCATATAAACCCTATCATAATATAAAAAGGAAGTGGGGGGGGTGGGTAGCAGTTAATCTATATTACTTTAAATATCTGTGTCTGTTCGAATTTCATTAACAAATGATCAAGTCTCATATTCTATAGTTATAGTATAGTAGATCTAAAACATCTATAACAAACAACAAATAGTGACAACAGTTCCGTCTATCTGATAGATTAGGAGAAACCTTACCTATTTTTTTTTTTCGATTTTGATTTTCGTAATCTGATTAAAAGAATCAAAATTCAAATATTAACTTACATTATTTTTTGATACATCTCATGAAAAAAAAGGGGATTTTTTTCTTCTTATCTTATTTCTTTCTTCGTTTCTTTGATCTATTTCAAATATTTATTTGAAATTAGTGATGAGTCAATTCAAAAAGAAAGACCGATCCTCCTATAAAGATCAAAGTCGGTGCTTATTGTCCAATTTTCTTCAAACCCAACCCAATCAAACTAAAGTAAATTAAAAAATGATGTTTAATTTCATTTAGAAATAAAAAAAGATTTTTAACGATTCCCTGTACGTGGGATCTTTGAAAAAGGTTGTCTTGCTAGGATTTTTTCAGAAAAATATTGTTTCATGTATTATATATTCATATATAGAAGAAAAAGTGGAGATTGCGATGTCTATGGACAGCTGAACCGATGACTATTCATGATTCCGTAATTGAATCAATTCCATACCGGTTCCAAATTAGAGGAATGTTATGGTAAAACTTCGTTTGAAACGATGTGGTAGAAAGCAACGTGCGACTTGAAGGACACAACCCGTTGTGGATTTTTACATCCACCACTTTCGATTTGTCTAGAAATGAGGTGCTCTTGGCTCGACATTGTTTGTTCTGTTACACTTGAACCCTTCCTTTTGTGTTGGGTTGTAAATAGTCCATGATGGAGCTCGAACCTAAAGTATTAATTCATTTCTCAGGGGCAAGGATCTAGGGTTAATGCCAATCAACCGGAACAACTTCGTAAATATATGAAAAACCGAAAGGATCCAATTCGAGCAAGTTTCCAATTCAAAAGCAAAACTTGTTGAAATTGATCCCAATTTTTCGATTCAACGTGTATCATACTAGAATCAACCGTCCATAGGATTCTATGATAGAAAGAAATAAAAAAGGGTATGTTGCTGCCACTTTGAAAAGATTAAGAAACACCGAAGTAATGTCTAAACCCAATGATTCAAAATAGGAATAAAGGGTTTAAAAACAAGGAAACACCCTTTATAGTTGTTAATTCTTTCGATAGTCTCAATAACTGGATCTGACTAAAGAATCCAAATAGAATTTGAAATAGTTTAACCGGTATAAACGAAAGGGAGTAAAGACTACTCAATAAATGAAATTTACTAAAGATTTTTCTTTGAGCTATTTGATAGTTATCCGACTTGAGTTATGAGTACGAGCGGTTTCTTTTTCATTTTTCAGGAAGAAAAAAGATTGGAATCGTAGTCTAATTCATTTTATAGGCCCATTTGTTATTTAATTTATTAGAATTGGATACATAGACAAAACTTCGAATTAAATCGTTTTTTCTCGAGCCGTACGAGGAGAAAACTTCCTATACGGTTCCAGGGGGGGTATTGTTCATCTATATCTATCCTAATGAGCCGTCTATCGAAT